TATACTCACGAAATGATATAAATCTCTAAATGTTTTGAAAACATACAGTCTATGATAACTTAATCTCGTAAACAAGAGGAAGCCAAACTAAATTGACAAAAGATTATTAGCAGTAACCAAAAGTTTTCCTCTAATAATTTCAGCGAATATATCCAACAAAAAGTTCTATCAAAAAACCAACTGTTAAAATAATCAAAAATAAATTATAATAAATAAATTTATCAAACATCAAACCTTGCTCAGGCATATTTAACAACAAAGAAATCTCTAAATCAAATATAACAAATAATACCATTAAAGAAAAATAAGTAAAACTAAAACAATTTAAACTAACAGATTTCGATTTAAATCCACATTCATATGATCTCGCCCAATAAACAACTGGTATATCACACTTTTTCAATATACCAGAATTAAACAAATAAACAACCAAAAATAACATAATAAATATCAAACATATATATAATAAAACAACCACAACAATGTACAGTGGAAACCCACATTACTGAGGTAAGAACCCAGCTCTTATATTAGATATATACATTAATTACCAACGAAACATGAAATTTACTATCTACTATATCAAAGTAACCTGCTAAGCAGCCCTATTGGCCAAACTTCTCCACAAGAGACCAAAGATCCCCAAAATCTTCATTCTAAATTAAACTAAAGCAAGACGACTGTAGAATGATATTCTTCTTGAAGTTAACAGCATCATGATTAAATAATCTATACAGACCAATTAATTAACAATTATGAAAAAACTTAAAATTAACAAAGGCAAACAAACTGATCAAAAAAATTTAACAAAAAAGTCATAACGTATACGCGGCAAAGTAGCACGAGCCCACATAAAAAAAATCAAATGTAAACTCATAAATAACCAACCAATAATCCTATCTCCAAACATTAAAACAGAACCCAATCAAGAAAAAATAAAAATTATTATATACTCACAAGCAAATAAACAAGTAAAAAATATACTACTATATTCTACTTTAAATCCACTCACTAACTCACTCTCAGATTCAGCATAATCAAACGGAGTTCGATTAGTTTCACATAAAATAAGTATTAAAAATAACAAATATACACAAGGATATAATATAACACTATATCAATCAACCAATAAAATATCAGATAGTCTATAACTAGAATAACACAAAGCAGAATATACAACTATACACATAAAACATGCTTCAAATCTAACAGAACCAAAAGCCGAACGTATAGAACCAAGAAAAGAATACTTACTATAACTACCTCACCCCAAACACAATAATGAATATCTAGTAAATCTAGTAATAACTAAAAACCACAATAATGAAAACTTAGTACATCTAAATCTATAATACCCACCATAAATGAAACAATAACATATCACTAAACACATAATTAAATATACACCAAATAAAGAAACATATCTACGACTCTGAAAATGATACAACTTAAACTTAACTATTAACTTCAATAAATCCGAAAACCTCTGCAACAACCCAATAATACCAACCTTATTAGGCCCCTTACGAAACTGAGAATAACCTAAAATCTTACGCTCACCCAAAATAAAAAAAGCTATAATTAATAACCTAATCAACAAACCTAATATACCAGAAAATAAACTAATAATCATTAAGTAATTTGATCAAGTAAGATCATCAATGACTAGACAAATCACCATTTTTAATAAACTAAAACTACAAAATAACAAAAGGAACTAATCCACCATTGAGACGCAAACCCATCATTCTTTATAAACTATATTGTTAAATAATAGTGAAGCTCATAAATAGAGTTCTTTTATGTGTAAAATAAATATTTTTATAAACTACATCACGTAACAACAATTACTTAAATCAATCATTAAATACCTCAGAATACAAGATGTTTCTCGCTAACTTATAAAGAAAAAATTGCTCTGAAAAACTATATAAACATCAAGAAAATAATAAATAAAAAGAAGAATGAACTATACATAAACAAACACTCAACTTATAAAATAATGGCAAAGACACAGGAGTAACTAATAAAAGAAAACAAAAAACTCAAAAATAATTTTTCAACTCTTCATAATCATCTACAACTCTAAAATATACTATACATAAAGTACCCCACAAAAAATAATAAATATACACAAAATAACACAATCAAACATCTCTACAAAAACATACTACCATCAATGTTGCAACAGAAACTAATGATATATGACCTCATATTTTAGTCCATTTACAACTAAAAAATCAAATCAAAAAACTACAAGTTAATATAGTAAAAAAACAATCAACATATACTATAAATAAATAATCCCTCTGCAATAAAAAACAAAAAAATAAAATAGGAAACTTCATTATAATACTCAAACAAAATATAAATTTCCAATTTCTTTTGTTAAAAACCTGATACACTCAAAACATAAATGGAAATAAACCAAACTTTACTGCAAATCCCCAAAAGACAAAATAATATAAATTATAAAACAAAAACCCAGAAATAATAAACACAGAAGATAATCTAGACATCACAATATAAGATAATAAAGAACTATAAAATCCATATAAACTTAACCCATCAATATAAAAAAATACGGGAACAATAGATAATCCACCCAACTCCATAAATACTCATAACCCTAATAAACTGTCAACAAATCTACAACACACACAAAATAAAATAGAAAATACTAAAGAAAAAGCAACTACATCAATATAAAAACGAATAAACATAAACTTAATGATCGATTGAAAAAGACAAAATGCTAATAACAATATATCAATGAACTAAAGCTACAAATACCTCATAAAAAAATAACACACATAATAGAACATAACAAAACATAGACGACAAACATAAACTACCTAAATAAACAGCACCTATACAACCTAATCTTATATTGATAAATGGACGAAGAATTAATACTATAGGACGAATAATATAACTAATAGCCTCAGCTAAACATACCAACAAACATATATATATAGGAGTACCTACTGGTATAAAACAACTAAAAAACCCATTAATATCACAAATAATACGACTAAAAAACATAGATAAAAACATACTAAATATCATGATAATTAAAATAGTCACAAATATATATAACCTATAACAGTAAGGAAACCGATATACTAAAAATGTAAATAATATACTAAGTAAAACTGTTAAATGATAATAGGAAAACATATAAACAACATATTTATAAATACAACTAACCATACTTTTAAATCCATTAAAAACACTAAACATATCAACTAGACACAACGTGTATAACGGAGACATGAACCCCACAGTTTATTTAACTTACTAGTTTCCCTAATAAAATTACCTTCAACGCTTCAAATTGATACTCTAAATTAAGCTAAGAGAAATTTAATGGATAACTAATCCCCATTGTAACCAAATTACAATATGCTTATTAACACCTCATTAAATTATAAAAATAAAGCACCACAATAACATCATAAACTAATAATAGATAAAAAATAATAATGATAAAATTTTCTATTAAACCCAAAATCATAAAATTCACTACGAATAAATAAATGACCACACAATACTAAAGGAACCAACCCACCAAAGAAAAGATATAATACTCAAAAAAGAATATAAAACAACACACCAAAACTATACTTTATCAAATTAACCTCACAAAAGAATTGTATAGTAAATGGGAAAGAACATAATGATAATAAACTTAAAATAACCATTATAAACAAAACATCACCAGAAACTCTAGACTTCAATACTAATCAATTACGACTTTTACAAATATCATAGAAGCATCATAACAAACCAAACACTATACCTGCACTTAATCCATGACCTAAACAATAAAAAAAAGAAACTCTAATACCAACTCAATCACCAATAAAAAAACCAAGAAATGAAACAACTATATGTGACAATCTTAAAAAAGCTAATCAACGCTTACCATCTAACTCCCTACAGGCAACCACAATAAATAATATTCTACATAAACAACAAATAAATAAATAATAAAAAATACCACATTTAAAGATACAACAAACACACCGATACACTCCAAGTAACCCAAGCTTCATTATATACCCACTTAAAAATATAGAAACTATACTAGTAGCCTCAGCATGAACTATTGGCAACCAAGTATGAAATGGAACCAAAGGTATCTTAGTAAAAAATACGAATGACAAAAATAAAAAAACACCATAACTACCATAATTTCACTCATTAAAAAAAAAACTATCTTTTATAAAAGATAAATATAATAAAATCAAAATTAAAGGAAGACTTGTAACCAACAAATAAGCAGAAAAATACCACCCCGCCAAAAACCGCTCTGAATAAGGAGAATCCATAAAAAGTAAGCACAATAATGGAAGCATAGACAATTCATATAAACACCAAAAAATAACAGAATGATTCACACAAAAACATAACATTCTAAATATAATTCTAAAAAATAAAAGTAATCGTGTCAAACTACTAAACTCTTTAATATAAATAACTTTACTGCAAATCCCCAAAATAATTACTAATAAAATAAGATAAAAAGAAATAGAATCAAACAAAAAATAACCACTAAAAACACTATATCTAATAAATTTACTAATTCCAATACTAAATAATAAAATAAAACATATTAATGATAACCTAATTAAAAACCAACTAATTCCAATCAACCCGAACATTCTCACACATGCGTTAACACTATTAAACCAATAATTACTTCAACAGTAGAAATAACCATTAACCTAACAAAAATTACATGACTATCAAATACACTACTATATAGACAAAACAAAAGAATTAATACATTAAATTTCTCCAATACTATTAAACAATTTAAAAAACGATCAAACAATAAAAAAAATCTCATTAATATAACACAAAAAAAAATCATAAAAATAGTTACCATTACAATCAATAGTTATAATTAAAAGATAAATGTAGCTTAAAAATAAATATTAAAACTACCATTAAAATACTACAAATTTGACAAATAATCAAATAAGGATATTCCGGATGACACCTACCTAAATATGTTAAAATAAAAAATAATCTAACAATAGATCAAAATAAAATCTGACGCAAAACTGAATACACCTGAGTATAACTCCCTACAGGCAACCACAATAAAAATAAAATACAAAAAATTAATACAATACCACCTATCTTAGAAGCTATACAACGTAAAATCGAATAAAACATCAAAAAATATCATTCAGGCTTTATACTAACAGGAGTATTCAATCTATCAGCTTCTAAATAAGCTTCTATATCAACTAACATATCAGGACAATAAAATAACCAACCTAATATAAATCCAATAACAGATACTAGTACAAATAAATCCTTCACAGAATGATAAGAATGAAAATATATTAAATCACTAAACAAAAACCCAGAAACTAACGGATTATTACTACCACTTTGATGAAGATAATAAACATGTAAAACCATTAAACCTAAAATAACAAACCCCAAACACACATGAACTGAAAATATCCGAATTAAAGTATCACCAGACACAGAAAATCCCCCAACAACATACTTAAATACCACCCCGCCAAAAACCGGAATACTATCTATAATAGAAGTTATAACAGTAGCTGCTCAATAAGACATTTGATGCCATGGCAAAATATATCCAGTAAACGCCTCACCCATAACCAATAAATAAATTATAAAACCAACATTTCATACATTAGTAATATTATAACTAGAATAATATAAAGATCGACCCATATGTATAAATAATAATATAAATAAAATATTTACACCTAACATATGCCAATAACGTAAACATCAAGTTAGAAAAGAATCTTTAGATAAATTCATAACTATACTAAATCTAATATTTCTATCTGCTATATAAAGAAAAGATAATATTACACCACTTAATACCTGTATAAACATTATAAATGATAATAAAGAACCACTACACCAATAATAATTAATAGAATAACCTATAGGTAAATCAATCAAATTATGACGAATTATACTAATCATTAATTTACTAGTACTAAAAGTAATTAACAAAACCACAATTTGCAAGTTTAATATTTAACTTACTAGTAATTATTAACAAACATAAACAACCGTATACACAAGTAATCATATATAATCAACAAAATGTCAATATCATGTTAATACTGTACACCGATACACTCCAAACTTAATTCCCCCTACTAACAATAGAGTAAATAACCCTACAACCCCCAACAAAACATGACTAAAATGTAAACCAACAGTACAAAACCTACTAGCATAAAAACTAGAATCAAATATATTCATTCCAATATCTTTAAGTTCATAAACTTGCAAAAATACAAATAGTATACCAAGTAAAACAGTAAATAACAAAAATACTCAAGAATATTTCCAATTTAATAAATGATGAAATGCAGTAATAGTAATACTAGAACCTAATAATATAAAACATCCAACAAATGGTATCTCTAAAGAATTAGATAAACTAACAGATCCTCAAACATCATATATCAAACAACAAGTTAAAAGAGTACAAAATATTATAAATTCACTTAAAACAAATAATCAAAAAGCTGATTCATAATGAAAATTTATATCAATAGAATCATATACATATATGACAATAGAAATAACCCTACAACCCCCAACAAAACATATTAAAAATGTATTTCATGTAAATAACCCAACCAAAAATAATCCAACAAAAGATGCTTTAAATAACGGGAAAACTGACACTATTATATTGTCTAAACCTAGATCACTATTTTGGAAAAATAGTATAATTAAATTTATACTAACAATATAAATAATATCCTATATATATAGGATCTTCTCTATTTCCCATCTTCTCTATTGGAAATAGAGAAGATCCTATATATATAGGATTACCCCCCCTCTATATTTATATAATATATTAACATTTTAACATCAATGTTATCAAAATGATAAAAATTCCAAACATTATCACTTTAATAAAATTGATGTTACAATTACTAAATGATATTTTACCTAAATTTTTAAAATATTTTATAACTATATTATCTCATCGATAAAATAGTAAACTTGTTGTACTCAATATGTAATTTTTTAACTTATAGCTTAATTCTACTAATTTATCGCATCCAAATAGACTTCTTCTTAAATTAGATATTATATCTCTATTATAAAAGTGATAAGCTATCATTAACATGCTTATCTGTAGTATTAATATAAATAATCTACATATAATTCTTAATGAATATACTTCATCCATAAATAAAAATAAAATATATTTTATAAATAAACAGAAGTACACCATTAAACCTGATTTAAAAAAGAAATACTTACCAAATCTTAAACTACAATTAATTTGTACAAGTATCATACATAAGCGAAAAGAATATAGATATGATAATGAAATGCATATAAATACTATGATAAATAATGGTAAATTTATTATATTTGAAAACATAGTTATAAAAAAATGCTTAGTAAAAAATACTCCTATAAATGGTAAACCAGATAATCCGCATATTGTAGCAAATGAACTAAATATTTTTCAATTACCATATAACATAGATTTATATACACATTTTCTAGATTGCGACCCCATACTTGTACTCATTATATCACCAATTAACATGAATAACATACACTTTGATACTCCATGTCTTACTAATTGAGCTATACTTAATATTATATCACCAAAGATTAAATATATTAAACATCATGAAATATTTTTACAAGTAGATAAAGCTATTATCTTCTTTAAATCTATGAAAAAAAATCTACATATAGCTGTTATATATATAGTTAAAATCAATAAACTTACTAAAATAATAGGTTTTATACATTTCATTATTTCACAGTAACGCATTCTAAACCAAACTCCGGCTGCTACTAATGTAGATGAATGTACTAATGATCTAACTGGGGTAGGAGCACGCATAGCTTCTAATAACCATCTAATAAATGGAAAACTAGCTCTCTTAGTAAATACAATTAAGAAAAAACATATAATTCACAACATAATACTTTTAACAATGAATAAGTTCATTGATATTAATAAAAATATACATATATCTCCAAATCGAGACGATACTAACGTAATTATTGAAGAACGAAGACTTAAATATTTTCTATAAAATAAAATTAAAAAAAACCTTATAACCCCTAAATATTCTCAGAATATTAAAGTAAATAAATAATCTCCAGTACAAACTAAAATAGCCATAATTAATACGAATATATTAATCAACAAATTTAATTTATTTCCTTCTAAACTTGACTCAAAATAATGAATAGTATAAAAATGAGCATAACAAAAACACAATAGAAGCATTAATAATATGCTATAGGTTATAAAATCAAAAACTGCTAAACCGTATCAAATTCTACCACAATAAGATAGTATTTTAAACCTAAATATAAAATTTAAATTAAAAATTAGTAAAAAAGCAATAATCAAACAAGTAAATGCTAATAAATAAAATAAACTATACATTAAACATACGATACAACTGTATCAATCTTATGGTCGTAACATAAGTTAATAATATGTCAATTATAAGTAGTTAGGACTAATCCATAATTAATGCTTAAAACTAACTCATATAATTCTGACATAACTACTTAAAATAAGTAAGAAAACATAAAGTCATAAAATGATCCTAAATCAATCCCATTCATCTTCTGGCATTCTTACCATAAAATAAACTTATATTGTCATTAAAGACAATTTTTTTGATTTCAAATCAAATTTAAATTTTATAAGTTATGGTATATTTATATGATTTCACTTTTTTTAAACTCTAGGTGTAATTTGCGATGTAAGACGAAATTACACCTAGAGTTTAAAAAAAAGTAACATGTATATTATATATATTTATATAATATATAAATATTCTTTTTTTCTAACTAGCATCTCGCTTTTAAAAGATTTACAATCTTTCACATTAATATATGTTAAGTTAGTATACTAACGATAGTATTTCATCTTAAATCTCATAATCAATCTAAGAATAATAAATCCAAATATTAATGTTGTACACATACAAACATATAATTTACCTTCTTTAATAGTACATAAAAATTTACTAGATTCAGGTATAATTAATTTATATGATGAAATTATACCAATTGATACAATTGCGAATGCTATCAAAAAACTGCTTATGTTAATATTATAACATGAAATTAAATCACTATTCGGATTAAAAACAGATACAAATATAAATAGAATATAAACACCTCTTATATATACTAAGCAAAATAATAAAGAATACCAACTAAAACTGAATATATTATAACATATTAAACTAGCAATTAAAGCATTTACTACTAATAAACCACAATGACAAATTGGATTATTAATTAAACAAAAAGAAATTAATCTTCTAAAATAAATTACAAAAAAAATTAACATTAAATTCATTAATTTGTTTAGTTTAAAACTATCTTTACTACGAAAAAGTAATGTAATAAATATTATACCAAAACAAATTTTATTTAATAAGACCAACTACCTCAATAACTATAGGCATTATGCTATGATTAACACCACATAATTCAGCACAATACCCTATAAATGAACCATGTTGAGATGGACAATAAAATAAGTGATTCAATCGTCCTGGTATAGCATCCATCTTTAAATTTAATGATGGTACAGAAAACGAGTGTATTACATCAGAAGAAGTTACTACAAAATGATATGGTGTACCATACTTCAATCGTAATGGCTTATCAACAAGAAAACAATCATTAGATATAAATGAATCATATCTACCATCAGGATATTCATATCTTCAATATCACTGATGACCAATTATCTTAATAGTTTCTCTAGAAAAACAATCTAAATCACTAGTTATAAATTTAACTTTTAATGCACACAAAACCAATACAATCATAGTAGGTATAACAGTCCATAATAATTCTATAATTTTATTTTCTCTACCAAATTTCACTCTACCTCCCCCTCTATATACTTTTCAATATAACATTAAATATACAAAACATAATATAAATACACACACGGCAAATATATAACAAACTATATCATAATATAATAAAGAAAGTTTCACTTTAACCATTAATAAATTACAATGGTAATTAACTTCAAATTCCTTTAAAGTTACCTTGTTACGACTTACCTCAATTATAATCGAGGGTGACGGGCGGTGTGTACCCAGGTTAAACTTAATTCATATCTACAAATTTATTAAATATTACTATCGAGTCCTAATTAACTTATTATTACAAATAAATATTTATAAATGTAACGCATGAATACTTTCACAAGCAGCACATAGACTTGGCTTAAATAATAATTACACAAATTTAATTACTCAACAATAATATTAAACCAGATATACACCAACATAAAGAAAGTAAATTATTAGGCGGATCATCCTTTATAACACACCTTCCCCCGAAAAGAATCTCCCGCTGCCAAACTATTTTAGTTAAAAACTAAAGAAAATATAAATCATTAATTAATGGGGTATCTAATCCCTGTCATTTACCAATGTATTTTATACACCATATACAAAATATAAAAACAAAAAGATTTCACCCAATATTATTTATAAATATATGATACAAACTTATATAAAAGCAAAGAAAACAGAATAACCGCGGATGCTGGCACTGTGTCCTATCCCCTTCATACAATATTCTCTCACAGAACGCTAATTCAAATAAAATACTAACTGCTAATAAAATGGATAAACTTAAACCAAAATTCAATAAAATTAATTTATGCAGATAAAATAATGATAACTTTCTATTGCCATAGTTAAACAAACAGGGTATGAGAATAAAATCTTATATAGCTTTTGCAAAACTAAAACCTCAATGGTTACATACCCAAAAAGACTTATGATCCTTTCGTACTAATAAGTCTCAACAATAGATAAGAACCGACCTGATTTACATCGGTCTTAACTCAACTCATGGAGATTAATATGGTCGAACAGACCAAAAATTTAAACTATTGCGTCTAAATTATAATCTAAGTCAACATCGAGGTGGCAAACAATTAATTCGATATGATCTCTAATTAATTATAACCCTGTTATCCCTGGGGTAACTTAACCCATTAATCCATAAATAGGGTCATAATTTTAATACAATATTAAAACTTGCCCCAAGCAAAATTATAAGATCCCAGGGTCTTTCCGTCTTATTAATTATAGAGGATTCTATACCCTCTAGATTAATTTCACTTAAGTATCAAATATTTATAATTATCTCGTCAAACCATTCAAACAAGTCTCCAATTATGAGACAATTAATTATGCTACCTTTGCACAGTCAATATACTGCGGCCATTCATAAAACATTGGGCAGGTACTACTAATAATATTAACAATTAGAAATGTTTTTAAAAAACAGACGGATAATAATTGAGAATTAATTAATACAATATAATTACTTATTTAATGATATAAATAATATAATATTCAACAGTTGCAGATAAAATTAATCAAATAAATATTTTATACATAAATTTTTAACAATTTTATAAAAAATGGGTACTTTTAACCCATTTTTAAAATTAAATAATAAATGATATAATCATACACAAAATCTTATAACCTTGAGTATAAATAAATCAAAACAACTAAACAGATATAAGGTTCACCGATTAATTTATCACTACTTATATCACTATTTTTAAAACTTTACTTAAGAATTATAAGTTCCAAACAATATAATATAAGATCAGAACCTTTCGGTCAAAATTATAAAATTAAATAATCCATTAAGCATGATGCAAAAGGCATATTAAACCAAATAAATTAATAAATTAATTACTAAATTAAGGCTGCTGAAAATTTCATCTTAGAATTACAAAATCTATATTTTAAATAAACTAAACAGTCAAATAAATATTATAAGAATCATAAGTATAATCTACACTATATCTATAAACAAAATAATTATTATGACACGGAACTGGACCATACATTAAATCCACTAAACATTTACTAAATTTATACGACCCCAAAACTTCATTATGATTCGTTACAGATTCTCATAAAATAAACAAAAAGAAACACCCACTAAATGCAGAAATAAAAGACCCAATTGTACAAATTATATTTATCCAATTATAACTACATTCATAAATACAAACACGACGTGGCAACCCACATAAACCAAAATAATGCATAGGAAAAAAACATAAATTAAATCCAATTTTAGAGACTATACACTGACATTGTAATAAACACTTTTTCAATCTTAATCCAGTTATTAAAGGCCATCACCATATAAACATAATTATTATACTAATATAAGAACCCAAAGACATAACATAATGAAAATGAGCTACAACAAATCATGTATCATGTAAAACATTATCTAACACACATGCAGATAACACTATACCAGTAACTCCACCAAATGTAAATAAAATTATAAATGATATAATTCACCACAAAATAGGATCACTAACTTTTACACGAGATTTCAACAACATATATAACCAAGTAAATACCTTTATACCAGTAGGTACTCCTATAATCATTGTTACAGAACTAAAAAAAACAGCAGTCTTAACATCCAAACCTACAGTAAACATATGATGACCTCACACACTCCTACCAAGACAAACTATAGAAAACATTGCAAACAACAACCCATAAAATCCAAAAGCATCAGATGACATTCTTATACTTAAACAAACATGACCAATTATACCAAATCCAGGTAAAATCAACACATAAACTTCTGGATGACCAAAAAATCAAAACATATGTTGAAATAAAACAGGATCACCACCTCCTAATGGATCAAAAAAGGCTGAACTAAATTTACGATCAAACAAAAGCATTGTTATAGCCGCTGCTAAAACAGGAAGAGTAATAAGCAATAATAAAGATGTAAACAAATAAGATCACAAAATAATAGAAGAACGAGAAAATAAATTGGTTTTAAAAATACTATATAAAGTACATATGAAATTTATAGATCCAAAAAGTCTAGAAATACCAGCTAAATGCAAAGAAAACATTAAAAAATCTACACCAATACTATCCATAAACAAAGAAGAAGATAACGGAGGATAAAATGTTCATCCAACTCCAGCGCCTAAATACATTTTAATAATCAAAAATCCCAATGACGGTATTAATAACCAAGCACTCAACGCATTTAAACGAGGCAAATTTAAATCAGATAATCCACCTACCAACGGTATTAAATAATTTCCAAACCCCCCTATTAAAACTGGCATTAAGAAAAAAAAAATCATTATTATTCCATGATTAGTAACCAAAAATTTATAACATTCTAATGGTATAATATTATAATAAGGTTCCAAAAATTTTATACGAATCAATAAACTAAATCTCAATCCAATAAATCCAGATCATACACCAATGATAGTATAAATTATACCAATGCGCTTATGATCTAGAGTAAATATCCATCTTAAAATACGTATCACTTTCAT